TACTGATAGGATGCCCTAATGCGTTACAAAACCGCGCCTTAGTCAATGATCCAATCAGATGAATAATTGGAACGGTCGTATCGACCTTCTTCATAGAATTATCTATTAGAAATGAATTTTCTAGCATTTGACTCCGTACCAACAAAGAATTTAGTCGCACACCGGAAAGATAGCCCAGAAAGTTAATAGCGTACTTGCCTAAGTATAAGTGGTTTAGCTGAACCCTTCCTGGTTGAGAAGACGCGTGAAAATGCCATTGCCATAAACCGACAAGGTAATATTTCCATTTATTCATCAGAAGAGGCGTATCCTTTGAAGCCAAAATGGATTTTCCTTGATATCTAACATAATGCATGAAAGGATCCTTGACCAACCCTAAGATGTCCTGAAAATCTTTAGCAAAGACTTCGACAAGATGTTCGACTTTTCCATAGAAATACGTTCGCTCAACGAGGACTCGAAAGGATGTTGATTGTAAATGAGACGATTGGTTACAGAGAAAAAAGAGGATGGATTCATATTCATATACATGAGAATTATATAGAAACAATAACAATCTTGGATTACTTTTTAAAAAAACAGAAATAGAGTTCTTTGGAGTAATAAGACTGTTCGAATTAAAATACTCGTGGAGAAAGAACCGTAATAAATGTAAAGAAGAGGCATCCTTTACCCATTCGCGAAGGGTTTGAACCAAGATTTCGGGACAAATGGGGTAGGGTATTCGTACATCTAACACATAATTTAAATGGGACAATTTATCCTCGAAAAAAGGAAATATTGAATGAATTGATTGGAAATTAGGCGATTTTTCAATTTCTTTCCCTTCTAAAAAAGCCACCAACCGTAGGGAAAATGGAATTTCCACCACAGCAGCAAATACCTCTGATATAATTTGAGAATATAACTTATTGTTGTGCCCAAAAATCGGATTTTGATTCGAATCATTAGCAACAATACTCAAATTAATCCGTTGATACATTCTAGTAATTAACCGTTTCACACTTAGTGAACTAGATTTATTGTCATAAAACCCACCTTCCAATGACATCATCGAGCTATTTAAACCATGATCATGAGCAAGTACATAAATATACTCCCGAAAAAGAAGTGGGTATAGGAAGTCGTGTTGTTGAGATCTATCTAGTTCTAAATATACTTGAAATTCCTCCATTTGAAATTCGATTAAAAACAAAGGTAAGGGATTTAGTGAGCGATCAAACGATACATAGTGCGATACGGTGAAAACAAAGTATTGTAGTAAAAAAAGTGGATACCTTGAAAATGGGTAGACTCATCACCGGATTCTCTATCCTCTCATTTTGAGTTAATTTAATTGGTTTATGTTTGTTATAGTTATAGTATAACTAAGTGGTTAGAAACCCTTTATTTTTTCACTCCAATCGCTCTTTTGATTTTGGAAAAAAAAAAACAACTCTATTTATCAATATACTGCTTCTTCTACACATTCAGTTACAACCCATAATAGGGACCCGCTAATACTTAGGACTCATTAAATAAATCGATAATCCCCTCATGGGAAAACCTTTCCCCGCGTTAGGAACTAATATCTTTTTAACGTTTAATTAGATCGGATAATCATTCAAATTAAGAACCGAAGCTCGTTACTTTTTGTTTCCCTATAATTGGAACCCTCGGGCTCTATCCATTTATTCACTCGACCCAACTCTTAATAATTATATTTATTTTGTTCCGCGCCAAGAATTCAAACTTGGTTTTATAGCGATTGAACAAGAATAAAATATTCTCAAAATTATCCATTGATACGACATGCTGTTTTTTCCATTCATTCCTTTCAGGATCAGTCGCAGTCTTACAAACTCTCCCGAAGATTTGGACGAATTCTTTGCTTCATAGAAATGTGTAAAAGATGCTAGCCGTACTTAAAAGCCGAGTACTCTACCGTTGAGTTAGCAACCCAAATAATTCGAATGGGTAGATAGAATCGGAATAAAAATAAATAAAAAAAAAAATGGAATTTCAAAACGGAATCAAAAAATGAAATTAGCAAGAACTCGAATCAAAAAAATTTCTAATCGATTTTGAACATAAAAAAAAGACAACCAAAACCTATGGAACGGAGATAAATGGGCCCAGTTCTCCATGATCAAATTATATTTGTTCACTACAATATTGTCAATATGACATTGAATATTGAATAGCAAGATTGAGAAAATACTAAAAACATACAATAACAAAAACAAAAAGAGTTAATTGGTTATTTATTAAATTGAATTCAAATCCAAATAACAAATCAAATTATATATTAATAAATAGATATAATAAATATGGAAATTAATAAATAATATCTAAAGAATTAGATAAATAAAAAACTTTAAGAATACTTTTTTAGAGAAAGACTTGAAAAAAAAAAAACCGAAAAGAAATAGGTCTGAATAGAACAAAAGGGGGGATAGTAAAGAAAAAATTATACAAAACTAGATAAAGCGCATCCACACCCTCTTTTTTGTTCTATTCCTTAATAGAATTTCGTTTGATTAAGACTAACTTCTGTAAAAACCCCCGCTTTCTGTGAAATATCATGAACGGTTCCTGTAGGTTGAGCGCCCTTGGCAAGGAAATATAGAATAGCAGGAACATTTAAATGGGTTTGATTATTTATCGGATCATAAAAACCCACTTTCCGAAGATCTCTTCCTTCTCTTCGGGATCGACCATCAATTGCAACGATTCGATAAACGACTCATTGGGATAGATATAGATGAACAGTACCCCCCCTAGAAACGTATAAGAAGTTTTCTCCTCGTACGGCTCGAGAAAAAAAAAATGGTTAGAAGTGACAGTTATGTCTATGTATAGAATTAGAATGTCAAATAGATCTATAAAATAATCAAATCAATTAGAGATTTAAGTTATTCTTTTTTTGTTTCTTTGTCATTTTCAAAAGAAACAAAAAAAGAATTCGTACTCTCATAACTCAAGTTAGATAAGTTTCAACGCCCAGCCGAAAATCCTTAGGCATTTCCTTTTTTGAGCGGTCTCAAGCCCCTTTTTTGTTTGTCTCGTTTCGAATCGAATCTATTTTTGGATTGGATTGAATTGTTGAGACAATTGAAAAATGGTATTTCCTTGTTCCAGGATCCTTTATCTTTGCTTTGAATCATTAGGTTTAGACATTACTTCGGTGATCTTTAACGTTTTTTATTTTAAAAAATGGCAGCAACACACCCCCTTTTGATTTCTTTCTATCAAAGAATCATACGAACAATTGATTCCTACAGGATACACTTTTGGTAGAAAAAGTTTTCCCAATTCCAACAAATTTTCCCCTTGCTTTTGGATTTCAAAATTGCTCGAATCAGATCCTTTCGATTTCTATATCGAAAATTTACTTACGAAGTTTTTTCCAACTTATTGATTGGTATTAACCCTAGATCCTTGCCCCTGAGAAAGGAATAAATACTTTATACTCGAGCTCCATCCTGTACTAGTTCCATTACCCCCCCCAAAAAACTTGAGGATTCTAATAGAACTGAAGAAAAAATGTCGAGCCAAGAGCCCATTCATATAAAATAGAAAACGGTGGATGTAAAAAACAAATCCACAGCGGATCATGTCCTTCAAGTCGCACGTTGCTTTCTACCACATCGTTTCAAACGAAGTTTTACCATAACATTTCTCTAGTTTGGAACCGGTATGTAATTGATTCCAGTATGGAATCATGAATAGTCATTGCTTCGGTCGATACACAGACTTTTTTCCTTGTATATGAAGGGAATATTTAGGTTGTTAGTCGTTCATCCGGAATCCTGAAATGAAAGAGAAAATCAGAATTACAAAAATGGGCGATTTCTGTATCTATCAGATTAGACTGAACAATTTTCGTTGGAAGTAATTATGTATATTGTATGTTAAATATTTAATTTAACAGGAAGATAAGGGCTCACAAATCTTAAAAAGCAAAAGGACGTTATCTCTGAAATAGAAGGATAGCAATCCATGCATATAAGCCTTTCCTCAAATTATGTGTCGTTTCTTTGGCTTGGGCTTCAGATTCAATAATCTTTCCCCAAATTCAAAATAAAATAAATAAAATAGAAAATAAAGTAAATAGTAGAAAATTCAAGTAAATAGACTATATGAATAACCCCCGTCTCAATTGTTATTCCAGAGATTTACAATTATTCATTAAAAAAAGACCAAGACCGCAAAATTTGGGTTAGAATCAAAGAGCCTCCATTCCATATAGAGCGGGATTATTGGTTAATGAAATTTGGACCGACACCGATATTCAAATCGGTATCTTTCATTGCTCACTAACTCTTACCTACTCCCACCCCGAATTCTTTCTGTGGGAATCCTAAATAAATAAAAAAAAAAAAAAGATCCCATTTTACGGAATGCTAGACTATTTTGTATAGATACAAAGACAAAAGGGCCCAGATTAAGTCATTGTTTCCTTTCTAATTTGTTGTTTTTTATTTTAATCTAACCTAGTCTTACTTAAGAGACTTAATCCCGAATTCAATCAGTACCAGGAATACCCTCTTGTTTAGAATTCCGAAATGAAAAGAGAATAATTGGGATTCTAAAAAGATAGGAATGGGGAGGCTTTCCCATTTCGATTTAGAACGGATCTTTGAAAATTCAATTCGAGGGGGGGGCGTCAGACTTTTCTACGAAACTCGCTTAAATATGAAAGTGAATGAAAGAGGAAGAGGGGGGCATACGCAAAAACGCCCATCCAACGTTTTTGGATTCAAACTCTTGTGATCGATGTTCCCCGCTTGCGGGGACCACAAATGCATTCAGTTCCATTTTCGTATTATTTGAATTCGATTCAATTTGTGAAAAAAGATCCGGTTGAGAAAATAATTTTTTTTTATTCGAAAAAAAAAAAAAAAAAAAGACGTACACGTATATTTTATCAATATATACTTAAGAGGGTTGCGCAAACGGGAATTGAAAATTTTTATTCTGCCCGGTCTGGGACGGAAGGATTCGAACCTCCGAATACCGGGACCAAAACCCGTTGCCTTACCACTTGGCGACGCCCCATTTCAATTTCGATTTGGTACTAATAAAGAGTACCAGTGGTATTGGCTGTTCGTCAATTCCAGTCCAAAGCCCCAAAATTCGATTCTGATTTTAGTGTTAGGATTTTGACACATGTAGGTGTAAAATACAACTTAATTTATTGATCATTACATAGAATTCAATTAAGATATTGTATGAAAGTATGATTTCTTCAATTCTCACACGAGAATAGAAGGATTTTTGTTTTGATTGGGTCGGTTCCAAGAAGTTTTTTTTGTCTACCTTACTTTCTTTTCTTCATTTTTATCTTATATCAATAAGATATTAATAACTCAATCAAAATAAAATTATCTCCAAGAACAAAATGTTTGTTATGCTTAATATCTTTAGTTTAATGTATATCTGTCTTAATTCTGCCCTTTATTCGAGTAGTTTTTTATTCGCTAAATTACCCGAGGCCTACGCTTTTTTGAATCCAATTGTAGATGTTATGCCAGTAATACCTGTTCTATTTTTTCTCTTAGCCTTTGTTTGGCAAGCTGCTGTAAGTTTTCGATAAGATCTTTAATATTGTGCTAGAAAAATTCATGATTTATTCTAGTTCGAAAAAAAAAATTCTAACAATTAATAAATAAGAGCAGATGAGTCTTACAATATGAACGAACCCCCGCCTCAATTCAAACATTCAAACAATGAAATTCTTGGGGAACCGCGATCCATTTTGATCCCCCATTTGCTATTTGCAATTTTGACCCTTTTTCACTGAAACCATCTTATATTAGAGCCAACCAAAATGTAGAATTCTAATTGTGTGAATTTAATTTATGAAAACGATTTTCTATTTAGAGAATCAAATTCTAAAAAGAACTTCATTTCTTGATGTCAAAATTGGATATGTAGTATAAAAATAGAGAATCTATTCTCTTTTTCCTTTTCCCCAAAAACCTGATTTGGAGATTGTGTAATGCTTACTCTCAAACTCTTTGTTTACACCGTAGTGATATTCTTTGTTTCGCTCTTCATCTTCGGATTCCTGTCTAATGATCCAGGGCGTAATCCCGGACGCGAAGAATAAAAAAGGAAGGAGTTGCTTACTTTATTCGTATAAACGTTCTTAGGATTTTTTGATTCCCAGTTACTATTAAAAATAAAGTAAAAGTGTTCGCTAAAGGTAAATTTGAAAAATACCAAGCCATCGCCCGAAACGGAAAGAGAGGGATTCGAACCCTCGGTACGAATAACTCGTACACCGGATTAGCAATCCGACGCTTTAATCCACTCAGCCATCTCTCCTAATTGAAAATAAAAAATAAAAAAAATTACTATGTTACATTACACAAAAAATAATGCTTGAAAAAGCCCGTCTTTACTTGATTTTCTATCTTTACTTTCTATATTCTCTTCTAGAGAATATAGAAGAGAATATAGAAAGTAAATTGATTATATAGCTCATAGAAAATATAGCTTATAGAATTTCTTTTTTTTATTGTCTTTTGTATTCTATTATATAAATAGATATAACTTTTATCAGCAATTCCATTTCTATCATTTTTAGAAAATTAAAATAAAGAAAGTATTCGAAAGAGATAAAATAGAAAAAAATAAAGAAAAGAATATCTCTTTAATTTCGTTCAACGGGGCCTTTTTTATTTCCACTTCCACGGCCTGGCCTGGTCAGTACCCAGCCGGGCCTTTTTTTGTTCTAATGACCCATACCGCTGAACCGTAGAAAGGGTGCGAACCATACCATAAAAAAACGATTTATTTGAATTTGATTTGAAAACCACAAAATGAAATACTTGTTATTGTATTCAAAGGAACAATAAAAAGAAGGACTATTTCCATTCTTTTGATTGAATCAAGAATAAAAATTTGTATTTGGTGTGTGGATAAAAGTTATTTTGTCGAGCCATATCTGTCAAAATTCGTCCAACAAAAGAAATTGTTTTGAATTATTAAATTTAGTTATTTAAACGAAATAACTCCTCCTTTACGAGGACTCCTGACAAAGACGTCAACGTTCTAATTTCGAATTTTCATTTCATGATTATTTTAAATTTATGTCCTATCTTGATTACATCTGATTCTCTTGTTCGACAAAGGGCCCTTTTTATACAATAATCGCATTGTAGCGGGTATAGTTTAGTGGTAAAAGTGTGATTCGTTCAATTAATCCCCTTAATAGTTAAGGGGTCCTTCAATTTAATTGATATTTCAATCAAAAACTTTATTTCTTAAAAGGATTAAATTTGAATCCTTTCACTCTCAAATTTAAATAAAAGATTCGGAGAAAAATATCCGTTCTCGTGATTTGTATCCAAGAGTCAATTCGAAATTGACAATTTGGATTATGAAATTGCGAAACATAATTTTTTTTTTTTTTTTTGAATTGGATCAATACTTCCAATTTTTTAAGTATAAGTAAAGGATCCATGGATAAAGATAGAAAAGTCTAGTTCGAATCGTAACTAAATCTTCAAT